TTACTGGTGATCATCTGTATATAGTGTAATTAATAAAGAGAAAATGTATCCTTGAATAATCCCAATACCAATTTCGAAAATGAAATAACTTGTTTGGATGATTATAATTAATAAAGAAGTAACATAAGAGGAAGATATTATGGATATGGTTAAATAATCACCAATTAAAGTGAGGATAATGTGCCCTGCTCTAATGTTAGCGGCTAATCGAATGGATAATGTAATAGGGCGAACTAGGATTCTCAGGGTTTCAATTACTGGTAAGAAGGGAGTTAAAAATATTGGGGTACCTAAAGGTAGTATTGAGGCCAGTCTTGAGTAGGGATTATTAATATAAGAGGAGATGATTAAGGATAACCATAAAGGTAAAGCTAGGATTAATGTCATTGCTAGGTGGCTGGAAGTACTAAAAACATAAGGTATAAGTCCTAATATGTTGAAATTAATAATAGTAATAAATAAAGATGAGGTTAGTAGGCTAAATCCTCCCAGGTTTATTCTATATGATCGGGTGATTTGAATATTAATGGCTTGTTTTGGCAATGAAATAAAATTAAATATATTTGATGAATTAATTCAATAAGATGAATTAATAAAAAATAAAGATCATAAAGATATAATTCATGTTATTATATGAGCTGATAATATAGTTGAATTGTGGTCATCAAAAGAAGAAAAAATGTCTACTATCATTTATTAAGGATTATAAAAATCATTTTCTAGATTAAAAGTCTAGTGCTTATTCTCGGCCACTTAATATATAAGGTGGTCGATTTAAGTCGGTAGATTGTAAATCTATGAATAAGTATAAAAGCTTTCTTATAAAGTAAAGTAAGCTAAAAATAAGCTGTTGGGTTCATACCCCAAAAATGGATAAATTAAATTTCCTTTATTAGTAAAATTAGTTTAAATAAAATAGTAGATTGTGGTTTTACAGATAATTATATACATATATGTTATTTTACTATGTTTAGGTTAATAGGGGTAGAGTTATGTTTTTGTTTGTTATTATTTTTTTGGTTTTTTACTATATGTATTATATTAATTTATTTGTGTATAAATAATATTTGTTTTTTATTAAGGTGAGAATTATTTAGGTGTATAAGGAGAGGGGTGAATTTTGATTTGTTATTTGATTGAATGAGGTGCAGGTTCAGAGGTTTGGTTTGTTTTATTTCTGGTTGTGTTATAATTTTTAGTTTATCTTATATACATGGGGATATTAATTCTTACCGTTTTATTTTGACAGTGATATTTTTTGTTTTATCTATAAATTTTTTGATTTTTATTCCTAGATTGATTTCGTTGTTATTAGGTTGGGATGGTTTAGGTTTGGTTTCTTTTTGTCTTGTAATTTACTATCAGAATAATAAATCTTTGGCTGCCGGCATATTAACTGTTTTGATAAATCGTGTAGGGGATTGTTTTATTTTAGGCTCAATTTCAGTATTGGTTATTTTAGGTCATTGAAATATTATATGTTTTTGGGGATTTACAGGGTTTGAAGTAGTTAATTTTTTTATTATAATTGCTGGTATAACTAAAAGAGCCCAAATTCCTTTTAGTAGATGATTACCTGCAGCTATAGCTGCTCCTACACCTGTGTCTGCTTTGGTTCACTCTTCTACATTAGTGACAGCTGGAGTATTTTTATTTATTCGGTTTTTTAATTATTTAAGTATGTATTATTGGTTTAATGTTTTTATGGTTTATATTTCTATTATAACTACTATTATATCAGGGGTTTGTGCTTTATATGAATATGATATAAAAAAAATTATTGCTTTATCAACTCTTAGACAGTTAGGTGTTATGATAATATCTATGGGTTTGGGGTTACCTATAATGGCTTTATTTCATCTATATACTCATGCTATGTTTAAGGCTTTATTATTTATGTGCGGGGGTAATATTATTCACTGTTTTAATGGAAAACAAGATATACGGCAGATTGGTAATGTTTCTAAATTATTACCTATTAGTTGTATATTTTTAAATATCTCTAATATAGCATTATGTGGTATACCTTTTCTTGCTGGGTTTTATTCTAAAGATTTAATTATTGAGGGATTAGTTAGAGGTAATATAAATTTATTTATAGTTTTAATAGGGGTATTAGGTGTGTGTTTAACTGTTTTATATAGAGTACGGTTTTCTTTGTTTATTATTTGAGGAAATGAGAGATCTGAATTGTATGTAAATATTAAGGATGAGGATATAAAAATAATCCTTCCTATAAGTTTATTGGTTTTAGGCGCTTTATGAGGAGGTTTAATTTTTCAGAGTTTGTTTAGTTTATTTAGCGTGAATATTTTTTTACCTATTGGTTTAAAGTTAATTGTCCCTTTTATAATTATTGTAAGATTAGTTATGTCTTTTAGATTTTGAGAAAAAGGGCAAGTTGTCAATAAATCTAATTTGTTAGATCATATAAATAGTAGTATATGATTTATTAGTAGTTTTATTTGTTTCCCTACGTTAAGGGGATTTAAAGGTCTATGTAATAATAATCTAAAAGTAGTTGATATGGGGTGATTTGAAATTATAGGGGGTCAAGGTTTATTTGATATGAATCGATTTATATTTATTATTTTAGAGTATTGATTGATGATTACTTTTAATTGTTATATAATTATTTTTTTTATTGTTTTTATGTTTATTTAAAATATAAGGGTGTTAACACCTAAATATGAGCCGAAATCACACATGATTATATCATTTCTTATATAATTAATTTGGCTTTGGTTATAATATAGGCTATTATTAGGTTAATATATGTTAGATTTTTATTATAATCGTTTTATTTATTTATATTGTTATTTATTTTGTTTAATATAAATTAAGTAATAAATAATATTTTTAATATTTTATTATAATGGTTAAAATGAGTTACGCAGTATTTATTATTATACAATGAATGAGAGTTTGATATAGTTAATGTAAGTTAAAAGTGGTTAAATTGGTGCCAGCATCTGCGGTTATACTAATGTTTTGAGTTTATATTAATGTAGTATAAAATAAAGTAATAATTATTAATGTATTTAGATTAATTAAGGGCAAGTAATTGTAGGTAAAATTTAATGGTTGTTATTAATGATATTTTTCTAATATATAAGGTCTTTGAAAGTAAGAAGAAAGACTAGGATTAGATACCCTATTATTCTTTATTTTAAAAATTTTATTACTTAAGTAGTGTGAACAGGAAATTTGTAAAAAATATGTAAGATGTATTTAGAATGTTTAAAACTTAAAAGGCTTGGCGGTATTATATATCCTTCCAGGGGAGTTTGCTTATTAATTTGATAATCCTCAATTTATACTTACTTTTTTTTGAATATACTATAAATCAGTTTGTATATTGCTGTCATCAGTTTATTTTGTAAAAATTTTATAAGAGACTTTATAATGAGGTGATTGGTATGTCAAGTCAAAATGCAGCTAATAAAAAAGGTTTATAAAGTGAGCTACAATTTATAATTTTTAAATCGGATTGGATTATGTAATTTGTCCATGAAGTCGGACTTGGTAGTAATATTAATAATTAGTAGGTTTTTATGAATATGGTTTTATAATGCGTACATATCGCCCGTCGCTCTTGTTGGAAAATAAGATAAGTCGTAACACAGTAGAGGTAGTGGAAACTGTTTCTGGTTTAAACTATTAAATATTGTGATATTGAGAAAAGTTAATATATATATGTTAAATAAATTGTTTGTTTATAAAGTATTAATGGTATAGATTTAATGTTTAGTTTAAAGTACTGTGAAGGATATATTTATTTTTGTTTTATAGTAGATTATAAGTTCGTACCTTTTGTATAATGGGTTGATGATATATAAGTTTTTAATAGAAATGGTCTCGAAGTGAAAAGATTTACTTAATGAAATATTATGTTAACGTTGTATAGTTATATATTTAGTGTTAAGTGGTAATGATATGTTTATCGGTTTTTATGATAGCTAGTTTATTGGTTTAGAACATTTAAGTGTTATAATGTTAATATAATTAATATTATTTATTTAATATTAGTTTGTTGTATGGGGGATAAGCTTCATATGTAAAAGTAGAATTATGTTATATAATTTAATAATTAAAGTAGGGTTAATAGTGTTTTTCTTTTTAAGTAATTTAGATTGTAATAAAAATATGTGATATTTCAAGTATATAGTGTAGCCATAAATGCTTGTAAATTATAGTTGAGTAAATATAATGTTAATATGAGTATTGATATATATTATGAATTTGTTTATTTTTAATTGAGGATAATAAGTCTATGTGTTAATATAATATAAAATAAGGTAAAGGAATTCGGCAAATATTAATCTCGCCTGTTTATCAAAAACATCTCTCTTTGTTAATTTTATATAAAGAGTTGGACCTGCTCGGTGAATATGATTTTAACAGCTGCGGTATTTTAACTGTACTAAGGTAGCATAATAGTTTGCCTTATAATTTGAGGCTGGAATGAATGGTTTGACGAAGGTTAATCTGTCTCTATTTTATTTATTAGAAATTAATTTTTAAAGTGAAAAAGCTTGTATTTTTTAAAGGGACGAGAAGACCCTATTGAGCTTATAATTTTGGTTTTATTATATAAATAAAGTAATATGACGTAAATTTTAGTTGGGGTGATTAAGGAATAAGATTGTTTTATGGTAACTTCCTTAAATATAAATGAATAGATATATTAGGTAACCAATATTTATATTGCTTATATTATAGTTACCATAGGGATAACAGCGTAATTTATTTAGAGAGTTCTTATTAAAAAATAAGATTGCGACCTCGATGTTGGATTAAAGTGACCTTAAGGTGTAGAAGCTTTAAAGGTAAATCTGTTCGATTTTTAAAACTTTACATGATCTGAGTTCAGACCGGCGTGAGCCAGGTTGGTTTCTATCTTTTGAAATGTGTATATTTCTTTTAGTACGAAAGGACCAAAGTAAATTAAATTATTAATTATAATATTAATGTTTGTAGAGCTAATATTTAAATTAGGTATTGAGTTTGATTATTCACATTAGTAAGTTCTTATAGTGTATACAGCACATTAGATTTTCAATTTTTTAGAACATATTATATATGTTAAGAATAATTTTATTAGTATAAATAAGTATATTTGTTTTCCAAACAAATGGTTTAAGTATTTAAATAAAATACAAAACTTAACATAATAATGTGCCTCACTTACATTGAGGAAATAATTAAATATAATTAGTTTTGAATAAAGTTGGCAGAGTAATGTGAATAATTTAGGTTTATTTTAAAAGATATTTATATCTTACTTTATAAAGATTTTAAGTTAATTAAACTGAAGACTTTCAAGGTCTTTTATAAATATATAAGTTTAAGTCTTGATGATTATAAGAGGTGAAATATTACTTAGTATATTTATTTATGTTAGGGGTGTTGTTATTTTATTACTACAATGAAAACATATTTTGAATATTTTATTAAGGTTTGAAATTATGATATTAGGTATTATTACTTTTTTTATATTAAGGTGGGGTTTAGGTAGAGGGGATTGGAGATTAATAATGGTAATTGTTGTTTTTGGTGTATGTGAAGCAAGTTTAGGATTATCTTTATTAGTAAGAATGGTTCGTATCCATGGGAATGATTACGTTAATTCTTTAAGACTATATAAATTATAAATTATAAGAATTATTTTTAGATTTTTAGGATTAATGTTGTTTAGATCAAAATTTTTTTGGGAAGTTCGATTTTGATGATTAATATTGATAAGTATTTTTTCTTTAAAGTTTTTTAATTTAGAAGTTTGAGGTGTTGTGTGTATAGATTATTTGTATTGTGATAATATGAGGGGTATTTTAATAAATCTTACTTTTTGGATTAGAGGATTAATAATATTAGCTAGAAATTATTCTGTAAAATTTATGAATAATAATAAATTAAGGTTTTCTTCTATTATTATTATTCTGTGTTTGTTTGTTATTTTATTTTTTATCAGTTCTCATGTTATATATTTTTATATTTTTTTTGAAATTTCTTTAATCCCAACTTTAATATTAATTATCGGTTGGGGTTATCAACCTGAGCGGTTACAAGCGGGGATATATATAATACTATATACTATTACTGCTTCATTGCCTTTATTATTAGTATTAACTATATTAGGTTATTTGTATAATTCTTTTAATATGGTTTTAGTTAATTATTTAAATTGTTTAAATGTTTTATATAATGTAAATATTTTATGGTTTTTAGGTGTTATAGGGGCGTTTTTGGTTAAATTACCTATGTTTTCTGTTCATTTATGATTACCGAAAGCACATGTGGAGGCTCCAATTGCAGGGTCTATAATTTTGGCGGGGGTTTTATTGAAATTAGGAGGTTATGGTATTTTACGTTTGTTAAGGGTGTTTTTTTTTAATGATATTTTTATTAATAAAGTTTTGATTATTATATGTTTATGGGGGGGTGTAATTACTGCGGTTATTTGCGTAGGTCAAAGTGATATTAAGTCTTTAATTGCTTATTCTTCTGTAGGTCATATAAGGGTCATACTAGCCGGTAGATTAAGTAAGTTTATATGAGGGTGAGAGGGGGCAATATTAATAATGGTATCTCATGGGTTTTGTTCTTCTGGTTTGTTTTGTTTGGCTAATTTAATTTATGAAAAATTTAAAAGTCGTAGATTGTATCTTTATGGGGGTTTAATTCATATTAATTCTACTATGTGTTTATGATGGTTCTTATTTTGTATTGGTAACATAGGGGCCCCACCCAGCGTTAATTTAATTAGAGAGATTATATTGTTTTGTTCTATGTACATGTATAGTAGTTTATTTATTTTTGTTATTTTATTTATAGTTTTTTTGGGGGGCTTATATAATTTAATTATATTTGTCAGTATTCAACATGGGGGTGTAATAAGTTATATAAATAGAAGTTGTGTTAGTAATTCTAGGGAATATTTATTATTATTTCTTCACTTTTATCCTATATTGTTTTTTATTTTAAATGTTGGTTGTTTAAATAAAATTTTTTTGTTTTAAATTTAAATAGCTTAAATATAGAGCATAACATTGAAGATGTTAAGGTGAATTGTGTATGTCTTTAAATAAGTTTTAACTGGGAAATGAGAATTTTGAAAATTCTTTAGAAGTGTTCAATTCACTTAGAAACTTTACATTATGGTGTATGTGCACATAAATTTTTGGTGTTTAAGGAGAAGGTTCAATTCTTTCTTTTGTAGGGTTTATATAGTTTATGTGAAAAATATTGAATTGCAAATTCAAAGAAACAGATTTATTGTTTAGGCTTATTAGGATGGCAGAGTTAGTGCATGGGATTTAAGATCCTAACAGGAAATATTTTATATTTCTTCTAATAATGTTAGTAGATCTATTATCCGGTATTGTTGCATTTATTTGTGCTCTTTTGGCTGTTGCTTTTTTTACTTTATTGGAGCGTAAAGGGCTAGGTTATTTTCAGTTACGTAAAGGTCCTAATAAAGTAGGTTTAATAGGCTTACCTCAACCTTTGGCTGATGCTATTAAATTATTTAGTAAGGAGTTAATTAAACCCACTTTAATTAATATACTTCCTTTTTTGGTTTGTCCTTTTATAAGATTGTTTTTAGGGTTAATGCTATGAATTTTATATAATAACTATTTTGTGTGTAATATAGGGGGTTTAAGTGTACTCTTATTTTTGTGTGTGTCAAGTTTAGGGGTATATAGTGTAATAGGAGCGGGATGATTTTCTAATTCTAAATATGCTTTATTAGGTTCAGTTCGTGCTGTTGCTCAAAGTATTTCTTATGAGGTTAGAATGTCTTTAATTTTATTAAGTTGTTTGGTTTTTGTGGGCAATATAGGATTAAGTTTATTAATAAAATATCAATATTTTGTTTGGATCATGTTTGTAAATTTTTTTATATTATTTATATGATTTGTATCTTGTGTTGCGGAGACTCATCGTGCTCCTTTTGATTTTGCAGAGGGAGAGTCTGAACTTGTTTCAGGATTTAATGTTGAATATGGGGGTGTGGGGTTTGCTATTTTATTTATGGCTGAGTACAGTAATATTTTGTTTATGAGGGTGTTAGTTGTTGGATTGTTTTTTGGGGGAATTTTATATATAAGATTTTATGGTATAGGGTTATGTATTTTTGTTGTTTTAGTGTCTTGATTATTTATTTGGGTTCGGGCAAGTTACCCACGGTATCGTTATGATCTATTAATATATTTAATCTGAAAAAGGTATTTACCAAGTGTTTTAAGTATTTTGATTTTTTTAAGGGCAGTTGTTTATTTAATAAATTAACAAAAGATAATTTATTTAAAATATTAACATTGGAAGTTAGAAATTGGATCTAAGATCTATCTTTTGAATGAGTTTATTAATTGTAGTTTCTATAAGGTTTTCATTAAGAAGGGTGTCAATAATAGTAATTCAACCTTTAAGTTTAGGTTTTATATTAATAGTAATAGTTTTATTTATTAGAGTTTTGATTGGTATCATTATTTTTAGGTGGTATGGTTATTTACTATTTTTAGTGTTTATTGGGGGTATATTAGTAATATTTATATATGTAATTAGATTAATACCTAATTTTATTTTTCTTTCTGGAAAAGTAGTTTTATATTTTTTTAGTATTTTTTTTGGTTTTATATTAATAAATTTTTTTGTATTTAAAGAGATAATTAGCGGGGATGTGAAAAGTATTATAATATTTAATTACATAAATATAAGAATAGGGGGGGCTAGAGTTATCATAATATCTGATAATTTTTTTTGTTATTTATTATTAGGGTTTATTTTATTATTTGTATTGATTAGTGTTGTGAAGATTTGTTATTATTGTGAGGGTCCTTTACGTGTTTTTAAATTTAAATAAATGCTGAGTTCATTACGTAAAAATCATCCTGTTTTGAAAATTGTTAATGGTAGGTTAGTGGATTTGCCGGTTCCTGTAAACTTATCTGTATGGTGAAATTTTGGTTCTTTGTTAGGGTTATGTTTGGTGATTCAAATTTTTAGTGGTTTGTTTTTAGCTATACATTATACTTCTTGTGTTGAAATGGCTTTTGATTCTGTTGTTCATATTATACGTGATGTTAATTATGGTTGGGTTTTACGTTATATTCACGCTAATGGGGCTTCTTTTTTTTTTATTTGTTTATATTTTCATGTTGCTCGTGGTATTTATTATGGTTCCTATATAATAATGGAAACTTGAAATATTGGAGTAATTTTATTATTTTTGGTTATAGGAACAGCTTTTGTGGGGTATGTTTTACCTTGGGGGCAGATGTCTTTTTGAGGGGCTACTGTTATTACTAATTTGGTATCCGCTATTCCCTATGTAGGTGAGATGGTAGTGTACTGGATTTGAGGGGGTTTTTCAGTGGATAATGCTACTTTAAGACGATTTTTTTGTTTTCATTTTTTATTACCTTTTATTTTGGTTGCTGTGGTAGGGTTACATTTCTTATTTTTACATCAAACCGGAAGAAATAACCCTTTAGGTATTAATTCTAATTTAGATAAAATTCCTTTTCATCAATACTATAGGTATAAAGATTTATTTGGTTTTTTAATTTTGTTATTGTTATTAATTGAGATTAGTATAATATTTCCTAATGTTTTAGGTGATTCTGAAAATTTTATTTCTGCAAATCCTTTAGTAACTCCTCTACATATTAAGCCTGAGTGATATTTTTTGTTTGCTTATGCTATTTTGCGATCTATCCCAAGTAAATTAGGGGGTGTTGTAAGGTTGGTAATATCTATTTGTGTATTATTTTTTTTACCTTTTTTACATATTAAAGGGTGTCGTGGGTGCGGGTATAATTTATTTATACAATTAAATTTTTGGTTAATAATTGGGTGTTTTTTTTTATTGACTTGGATTGGAGGTTGTCCAGTTGAGTATCCTTACGAGTTTATTGGGCAAATTTTTAGTGTTTTATGGTTTATGGTTTTTTTAATTCGACCTTTTTTAGATTTATTATGACTTTATTTTTTAGGGTATTAAAGTTATAAAGATTAATATCTAATTTTGGTTTACAAGACCAAGGTTTTAATAAACTACTATAACTTATCATTTATAATTAATATTTATTTTGGATTTTGTATTTTTATTAATAAAATAAAGGTTATTAGTATTTCATCATATAATAGATGTGTTGATTATTAATGCTGATCAGAATATAGAAAATAAAAATAATCAATTGATAGGGGATAATTGTGGCATAGAAAAGTACTATTATAGTAGTAATTTAAAATTGACAATTTTATGTTATAAATATATTATTAACTAACTTTTCTTAAGAATTTATAATCATATTTAATCATTTAATGAAATATTTTATGTTAACGATTTCTAAGGTAATTGGTATAAAAGAGTGATTAGCTCCACAGATTTCTGAACATTGGCCATAATAAATACCAGGGCGGTTTGGGTATATTATTAATTGATTTAATCGTCCAGGGATTGCATCTACTTTTAAGCCTAAAGAGGGGATTGTCCAGGAATGAATAACATCAGTGGAGGAAACAATAATTCGAGTATTTGTTTTTATAGGTAAAATTAGGTGGTGGTCAGTTTCAAGTAATCGGAAATCTCCCAGGTTTAGTTCATTAGTTGGTACTATATAAGAGTCAAATTCAACATTTAAGAAATCTGAGTATTCATATCTTCAGTACCATTGATGACCTATAGATTTGATTGTAATTAAAGGTTGATTTGTTTCATCTAATAAATATAGTAATCGTAAGGAGGGTAATGCTAAGAAGAGTAAAATAATAGCCGGAGCAATTGTTCAAATAGTTTCAATTTTTTGACTTTCGGTGATATTAAGACATGAAAATTTATTTGTTATTAAAATAAGGGATATAAATATCACTATAGTTAATACTATAATAATAGCAAATATAGTATGGTCATGAAAGAAAATAATTTGTTCTATTAATGGAGAACAAGCATCTTGGAATCCTAATTGTCCTCAGTAGGTCATTTAAATATATAAAGCGCCTGTTTCGGATATACTGTGAAAATCAACAGGTAAACGGTTATCTCATTCTAGTGAGGTTGTTAAATGGTTTGATCAAATAATTGTTCGCTGAGAAATTAATCTCTCTCAAACAATAAAAATAAAAAATAAGACACTTGTTAAAGATAACATAGATCCTATGGAAGACACTATATTTCATTTGGTGTAACAGTCAGGGTAATCTGAATAACGACGAGGTATACCTGCTAAACCTAAAAAGTGTTGAGGGAAAAAGGTTAAGTTTACCCCTAAGAATATTACTATAAAGTGTGTTTTTGCTCATTGTTGGTTTAGATTTAATCCAGTAATTAAAGGGTATCAGTGATTAAAACCCGCAAATAATGCAAATACGGCCCCTATAGATAAGACATAATGGAAGTGAGCTACAACATAATATGTATCATGGAGTATAATATCTAAAGAGGAGTTTGATAAAATAATTCCTGTTAACCCTCCTAAAGTAAATAAAAAAATAAATCCTAGGGCTCACAGTATTGGGGTGTTGTATTTAATAGGGGAGCCATAAATAGTAGCTAATCAACTAAATACTTTAATACCGGTAGGGATAGCAATAATTATAGTAGCTGAGGTGAAATAGGCTCGGGTATCAACATCTATTCCCACTGTAAATATATGGTGAGCCCACACGATAAAACCTAATAGGCCAATAGATAATATTGCGTAGATTATACCTAAAGTCCCAAAAATCTCTTTTTTAAAAGAGTGGTGAGATACAATATGGGAAATAATACCAAATGCAGGTAAGATTAAAATATATACTTCTGGGTGACCAAAGAATCAGAAAAGGTGTTGGTATAAAATAGGGTCCCCCCCCCCTCTGGGGTCAAAAAAGGTAGTATTAAAATTTCGGTCAGTTAATAATATTGTAATTGCTCCAGCTAACACAGGCAAGGATAAAAGTAATAAAATAGCAGTAATAAAAACGGATCACACAAATAAAGGTAAGCGTTCTATTTGTAGACCTTCTCATCGTATATTTAAAATAGTTGTGATAAAGTTAATAGCCCCTAGAATTGAGGATACTCCCGCTAAATGTAGAGAAAAAATGGCTAAATCAACAGAAGGGCCTGCATGGGAAATATTACTAGATAAAGGAGGATAAACTGTTCATCCTGTACCGGCCCCACTTTCTACGGCTGAGGAAGCTAGCAGCAAAGTTAAGGAAGGTGGTAATAATCAGAATCTTATATTATTTATTCGAGGGAATGCTATATCAGGAGCCCCTAATATTAAAGGCACTAATCAATTACCAAACCCCCCAATTATAATAGGTATAACTAAAAAAAAAATTATAACGAATCCGTGAGCAGTAACTACTACATTATATAACTGATCATCATTTAACAGTGATCCAGGTTTTCCTAATTCAGTTCGAATTATCAACCTTAATGATGTTCCTAGTAGACCTGATCAGATACCGAAAATAAAATATAAAGTACCAATGTCTTTGTGATTTGTAGAGAATAATCATCGCATAATTAATAAATGTAGTAATTATAGGGTATATAATAAATCTACTTATAATATTTAAAGAGATTAATGAATTATAATTTTTATTGTTTTTAGGTAATATAAATATTATATATGATTTAATTATTAGTATTAAAGATATGTTTAAATAAAAATATAGACTAAGTAAAGTACCTAGTAATATTACTATGGTTAATATAAATAGTTTTATTTTAATTAAAGGGATTAAAATAGTTAGTTTAGACATAAATCCTAGTAAAGGGGGTATACCTGCTAAAGATAAAATTAAAGAAACAATAAATATATTATTTGTGTTATTTTTTTGGGTGAATATGAATATGTAGTTTCCTATTTTTGATCTAATTATATGTATTAAAGGAATAGAAATAAACACATAATTAATAAAATAAAATAAAGTTAAAGACCTATTTAATATAATTATTGTTAATATTCAACCTAAATGAGAAATGGATGAGTATGTAATAATTATTTGTAAGTTGGTTTGGTTGAGTGCTATAATCCTTCCTATAAGTGTGGTTATTATAGAGATAATTATAATTGTTATGATGTTAGAATTTATTAGTCTTAGTATAAATAAAGGGGCTAATTTCTGTCAAGTAAGAATTAAAAATAAAATTATTCAGGTTATTTGTTTAGTAATTCTAGGTAATCAAAAGTGCATAGGGGCCCCACCCAGCTTTAAGATTAAGGTTAGTAATATTATTGTATTTATAATATTATTATTAAATATAGAGTATCAGGATATGTTGAAACTATAAATTATAATTGAAGTAAAAATTAATATACTAGATCTTATTCTTTGGATAATGAAGTATTTTATAGAGGCTTCGGCTTCTAATATTTTACCTTTAATATTTATTAAAGGTAAGAACCCTATTAGGTTTAGTTCTAAGCCTATTCATATAGTTAATCAATGGGAGGAAGATAAAGAGAGTAGAGTACCTACGGCTATAATTAAAATAAATAAAAAATTGGATGGAAAAAATTTATTATTCATAAAAGATAGAACAGTTTTGAATTGCTCAAAATAAAGTTAGCAGCTTTATTTTATTCCTAATTATCTTTTTATTTTATTCAATTTAAAGAACCTTGATTTCATTCATGGAACAGCCCTAATAGTAAGATAATTAAAAAAATTAAGGATCTTGTCAAAGGTCAGTGCATGTTTGAATTTATAATATTTATTGTTAAAGGTATTAACAGGATAATTTCTACATCAAAAATTAAAAAAATTACTGCTAAAAGAAAGAAGCGCATAGAAAAAGGAGTACGGGTATACACAGAAGGATCAAAACCACATTCAAAAGGTGAATTTTTTTCTCGGTCTTTATGGGAACGCTTATTAATAGTTAAACCTAGGGTTAGTAATAATAAATTTATAGCAAATAAAATTAAAGAGTATATCATGAATGTTAACATAAACACAGAAGGAAACCTTATAATTTATAACATCAATATAATCCGTTCATTCCGGCGCAGTGTCCCAGCGAAGTAAATAAATTACAATTTTTTAATTAACAGTTAAATGCCTCTGATTTGGCTTTTCACTGTGGTATAAAAGATTTAGTCTTTCTTTATGATTGCAAATCATTTCTTCTATTATAAAGTATAATACCTTAGGACCCTCATCAGTAGATACAGGTATAAAGAATTAATCATACTACGTCTACAAAATGTCAATATCAAGCTGCTGCTTCGAACCCAAAATGATGATTAGTAGAAAAATGGTGGTATAAGATTCGTATAAGACAGGTGATTAGAAATAAAGATCCGATGATTACATGTAGTCCGTGAAATCCTGTGGCTACAAAAAAGGTAGCCCCGTACACTCTATCTGAAATGGAAAAAGAAGCTTCTATATACTCTTCTGCTTGGAGTACAGTAAAATATATACCTAATATAATTGTTATAATTATAGATTGAATAGATTCTTTATAATTACCTAATATTAAAGAATGGTGGGCTCAGGTCACTGTAACACCGGAAGCTAGTAAAATGGCTGTGTTTAATAAAGGTACTTGAAATGGATTTAAAGGATTAATATAAATAGGGGGTCAACAAGCACCTAGTTCTATATTTGGTGCTAAACTACTATGAAAATAGGCTCAAAAAAAAGCAAAGAAAAAACAGATTTCTGAAGTAATAAATAGAATTATACCTATTCGTATACCCGAAGATACTTTTATGGTATGAAATCCTTGAAAAGTGCTTTCTCGAATAATATCTCGTCATCACTGAATTATTGTTATTATAATTAAAAATAATCCAATAGTAAATGTATATATATATTGGTTGTGAAATCAGGAAGTTATTCCTACGGTTAAAAATATAGCACCTAATGACCCAATTAAAGGTCATGGGCTGAATTCTACAAGATGAAAAGGATTAGTCAT